AGACTTGATTATCAGTCCCATCCATGGGCAAAGTTTATAAAGCTTTCATTAACCAATCATGAAGAGGCTTTAGCAACCGTTGGTTGACGTAGTTGCCAATGGCAAATATCCGACGTTTACCAGCACCTGAATCGGTGGACTGGGCGAGTCTCCCGGGAGAGCCAAAGCTAGGGATTCCGTATACCCTCTTTTCTTCGACCTGGGATTGGCAAAGAGGGTAAGAATCCCTCATTGACCAAAGAGAGATATCTCTCTTTCCTGGGTCTAGGGCATATCGAATGAAAGGTGACCAGAGAGGGTAACCGAAACCTATAGGATCTGCATCTATATCGTTAGATACAAAATGCAGTTCATAGGCAAGGAACCACTCTATTTCACTTTTTATATTGAGAAAGATCGATCCCTTTCTTATCCTTTCGCGCTTTCCCTCTATCAGAAGGTATAGCCTTCCAAGTGGGTTCCCATGTAATCCCTTGACACATAGGGATGGTTAGCGCACTCTTCCAGTACCGCGAGATCAGTTTAGGGACATGACTCATGAAATCGTCAATAAAAGATTCCATTTTGTCATAGTCCTTAAATGGTGATGTGATAGACCTTAGAATCGAGTGATCAACCTTCTTTGCAAGCCTATATATTAATTATTCCAACTCGACACAAGGAAAAGTAAGAAAAAGATATCTTTACTAACACATCAGCACGACCATCCCTTTTGAGGATGAATTTCCTGTGAAAGGATGGTATAATCCGCGGTAAACCAGAGCCGGTTAAGGAAACTGGCACAGGTAAGAATCCCTTAGGTTGAGGGACCCCTGCATATATATGCTTTCTGTAAGCAGACTGCTGCTTGTTTTAGATAAAGAGCAGCAAACAAGGGTCCGGATTTCTTCCTTAGCCTTATCACCTGTTTGGCTACGAGGTGAGCTCCAATACATAGCTCCTTGGTCAGACCATCAGTCACAACTAGTTGGACCTTCTTAAAGATTCCAACTAGCAGTGCAAGATCTTCCAGAATCTTGTACCACTGGATGGTCCTCAAGGACAGAAGTTTATCAAAGAGACAACGAGTAGTAGTATAATAAATTATTATGGGTCCTACTCCAGGTGCGACCTGGGACAGTTATAGCATACGCCAACGTTTACTATAATCCGTTGGGCTAGCTTCCCCGTCACCGCCCATCCAAGATTATCCTCAAGGATTTCTCTTGGTGACACTACAAGTGTCAGTCTGTGAATAAACATTCTGCCTTGGGAACACCAAGACTCGCCTAAACGGCACCATGTTTCAGGTGTCGTGGGGGGGTACCTAGGTAACCTAACTAGGACTCCATGTGTCTTGGAGTAAGGTTAATCAAGACATATATATAAGCAGAGACCCTTCCGAAGAAGGGAAGCTGCATACCGTCGTGATCGCCTTCGGGCGACCTCATGACTGTAAAACAAGTTTGACTTGGCCGCTAGGGTGGTCAAACCCTACACCAACAGGATTTCTCCTGTCGATGCCCCATCTTAATACTAGAAAGAGACTTTCAGCTTTCACTCTCATAGCAAAGCAAGAAGCTATGCTTATTATTATACGTCATTCTAAAGATAAGGAAGGGCGCCTCTGGACCTTTTTTTTGGAAATCCCCCATTGCTAATTCCTTTTTGGCGGTTGTTTTCTTGCTTCTACCTTCCCTAGTAGCAATATATCTTCCCTGTGGCCCTTCCATTCGATGTGAGTCCATTCGAGTCTGTTGTAGTTTACTTCTAGGCAGTGGCAGTCCTACTTGCAGCTGTTGGGAGTGCCCTTGCTAAGCCTAAGACCTTCCCCTCTTTAAGAGCTAATGGTTTATGTCGGTCCAGAAAAGCTTATTTTGATGTTTGATGGCAGGCCAGTAACAACTATAGTTTTCTTTGCTGTCGGTCCAGCCGAGTTAGTAGAAGTGCCCGTAGCAGACAGTGCGTAATCTTATATAGAGTTGTGGATTCTTTCCTGCCTAAAATCTTGGAGAAAGATAGAGCTTGAAAGGCCCTGTAACAAGCGCTTACCGCAGGAAGACGGACTAGAACTCGATTGAAGGCTTTAGCATTCCAATCTGATCTAGTTGCTTTTCATTCAATAATCCCGCTTTTGCCTAAGAAACTGAAAAGCTTGAAAATCCCCTTGACTCATCTAATGCTCTTCCACTGGCAGGAAGTAGAACAGAAACTGTTTGAGGGGCTCCTTTCCCTACTGATAACAAATGAACGTGGTTATCAAGAGTTAGAAAGAGAAAGATGACACATCAATCTTCTGTACCGAATGGGCCGGACCCTGTTCGTGCTGCGGAATGAATCTAGTCACCATCCGATTTAGCTCTTTTTATTTTAGTATGGAAATGGCTTAAGGAAGCCAATGACTCGAGTTCAATTAGTTTGGCTAAGCCGGCAAGAGAGATGGAGTCACTAAGCCCTAACGTTAGATCCATTTTCTCACAGAGTGAACGAGATTCGGATCAATCATAAAAAAGTAAAGTAGGACAGAACCATTCGCTGCGAACAAGTCTTCTGAAAGAAGCAGTTCTCTTATCCGCTGTTGTTAGCTCTCGAAGGGGAACGCTCGGAGGAAGCTCCTCATGGAGCGGTTATTCATAAGTGGAAAAGGAAAAACAGGGGTACGCTTCAAATAAAAGAAGCTGGAAAGGAAAAAAGTCTGGTAGGGAATCGGTTCGGAAGCCAGTGATCAAGCTAGTCCGGGTTTGCACTTGTAAGTGTTGAAAGCAAGAAAGCCCAAAAAGAGCATAGTTTTACAGTTGAGGGAAGGCTAATATGTAATTTAAGTTGAAAGAAAGGGTTTATAGAATATGCTGTTAGATCTCCGATTCTAAGGGTATCAGAGTTTGTAGCTGTAGTTGCTATCAAGCCAGTAGCACGCTTGTTAGGCAGGAGTAAAAGAAGCTAGCCTTTGAATTGAAGGAAGTTCCGGATATCTCCTGCCCCATCTTACGAATTGGGAACCCTTTCAAGCAGAAAGGCAGACGGGATAATCCTTAAAATACGATGATTGCACCTGATTAGCAAGAAAAGCTTTCCCTGCTCTCCTCTTAGCAATGATCTGTCTAGGGCTACTTTCAAAACAGCATATTCTCTAATAAGACCCTCTTCATGGGCATTCTCCGACTTAGAATCTAATTCATATTCCTGAAATGGGGATTCCAAGTCGTGTTGTTTTTGTTATATTTTAGTAGTAAGCATGGGCGCATAAGGGGAAGCTAGCACTACATTTGATATTCCTTTCCTTGGTCTCTTGCGCTTTCAGGCAAGGGTAGCTAAAAAGTAAGAAGGTTCTGAAAAAAGACAAGCCTTAAGTCCCTCCCCTGGTCTCCTTAGTGATCGGAATGTAGCCAATGGGAAAATTACGTATGGTAGTAGTAGTATGAGTGAGTGCTTTCCCACTATCTATATAACTTCTTCGTCGGGCTAAAAAGATAAGTAAGTCAAATATCCTTTTCAGGCCCTTATTAAAAAACTGTAGCTCGAACGCCCCTTCCAGTCTAGGGGTCCAGACGCTCAAGCTCTGATTTCACCCGATACGAAAGGATCTCCGCTAAAAATGAATCTGATTCCCAGGAATACCATATATAGAGTATGGCCATCTTGTCATCATATTCGCCTTCCCCAGAGCATAGAGCGACTTCTTCGCAATGTCAATATCCTTCCTCAGCTGCTCCAAGAACAAGATATCTCGTAGAATAAGTAGAGCTAGACTGCATGAGTGGCTTGTAGGAGAAAGAGTGGAAGGATTCTAGCCAAGACGGAGATGCAAGCTTGTCTGCTATTGGATGTTCTAGTTTAGCTCGCGGATTGGTCTTCATTGCGCACCATCCGGCTGGTAAGAATAAGAGATTGTTCCGCTAGTGTTGCTTGGTCAACAATTTGGAGAGTTTGCTTTTCTTTCATCTTTCTAAGAGCAGTCTGTTTGATCAAATCAGGGATCAGACCGCTCCTGGTGTTCGAACTAGTCATTAATGGTCGGCTGGTATCCTTTCTTTTTTCTTTTTTCGGTATGCCGCTCCGCGAGCAAGGAGCGAAAGAACCAAGTGGGTTGTGGTAATGTCAGAATTTGCACCTATTTGTATCTATTTAGTGATCAGTCTGCTAGTTTCTTTGATCCCACTCGGTCTTCCTTTTCCCTTTGCTTCCAATAGTTCGACCTATCCAGAAAAATTGTCGGCCTACGAATGTGGTTTCGATCCTTTCGGTGATGCCAGAAGTCGTTTCGATATACGATTTTATCTTGTTTCAATTTTATTTATTATTCCTGATCCGGAAGTCACCTTTTCTTTTCCTTGGGCAGTACCTCCCAACAAGATTGATCCGTTTGGATCTTGGTCTATGATGGCCTTTTTATTGATTTTGACGATTGGATCTCTCTATGAATGGAAAAGGGGTGCTTCGGATCGGGAGTAATCACTAGTGATAGGGCAAAAAGAGGGAGTAAGGACAAAGGAAAGAGCGATGCCTACATTCAATCAATTGATTCGTCATGGTAGAGAAGAAAAACGGCGCACGGACCGTACTCGAGCTTCGGATCAATGTCCCCAGAAGCAAGGAGTACGCCCGCGTCTTTCAACGAGAACACCGAAAAAACCAAATTCAGCTCCACGTAAGATAGCCAAAGTACGATTGAGCAATCGACATGAGATATTTGCTCACATTCCGGGCGAAGGTCATAATTCGCAGGAACATTCTATGGTGTTAATAAGAGGAGGTAGAGTGAAAGATTTGCCAGGTGTGAAATCCCATTGTATTCGAGGAGTCAAGGATTTGTTGGGAATTCCGGATCGAAGAAGAGGCAGATCAAAATATGGTGCAGAAAAACCCAAATCGATATGAATGGAGGATGCCTCTGGAACTTCTTTTTCTCGGTCAGGAGAGGTACGAAGTCACTCGACTGAAAGGAGAGGGAACAACCACAACGTTATGCCCTAAAATAGAAACGGAGCCCTTCCGAATGACCTATAATGGAGTCTAATCTAATACACTAGACAAGAAAGGGAGAAACCGGCATTCACTTTTAAAAGCGAAAGAAGACCGCCCGTCCGATTTCTTCGTCCGGTTTTATTTAACTTTTTTTTTTACAGATATGACAGATATTTCGTTTCTAAGTTTCCGGACTTGCCCTTCGCACGATTCTATCATAAAATGCTTGTTCCAATCGGAACTGCATGCAAAGTAAAAAAATAGGTTCTCTTATTTCTATAGAATTCCTGTATGGATGAAGGAGTTCAATTTGAAATTCTGAAGCCCGGAGATGGATGGTAAGGTGGTTTCTTGTAATTTTGGGAATCTTTTCGTTAATATGGATTCCCCATAGTCTCGGTGTCTGAGGATTTAGAGGATCCTCAAATAGAAGCACGATATGATTTCTTCATTATAGATTTAGATCTTTTTCGATAAAAAGATGGATAGGATTTCTTACTTCCACTTCCTATAGGACATGAGGGCTTCAAGCCTATGCTAAGAGAGTCAGGTTCCTGTCTCCTTTTTCTTTCTTCTTTTGCTTTCCCTGCAAAACTCTTCTCGGAAATTGATTGCTTGACTTTCAACTAAACAATCAAGAAATTCTCTTCCCTTAACTTAATAGGGGCAACTCCTACTTAAAAAAATAAAAATTACTTTAAACCTGTTTTACTCTTTTTGTGGTAGTTGTCTGGACGTGGCCTTTCTTTCATTCCTTAGGTTAGGGAGTGAGAGGGAGGGCTAAGGGGAAAAGGGTGGGTGGCCCCTTATGCGCTTTTTTAGGAGGAGAAAACTCGGCTTGGATCAAGGATGGGCTCTTACAAATACAAAAGGGAATCTACTTTTTTTTTTCAAAACCTTTCTTTTTTTCGGTATGCCGCTCCGCGAGCAAGGAGTGCCACGCACGAGCGGAGCGAAAACAAAGCAGGGGGAATTATTCGTTGGGAGAAATCCTTTGATTGCGTATTGAATATAGATCCATGTCTTTCTTGTTCCACTAGCTAGGACAAAATTCTCAGATGTCCATTTCGTTATTACAACCTTCTTTTTTGATGTCAAAGACCAGAAGCTATGCGCTAATTCTCATTGGATCTCGGTTGTTCTTAACAGCGATGGCTATTCATTTAAGTCTTCGGGTAGCACCATTAGATCTTCAACAAGGTGGAAATTCTCGTATTCTGTATGTACATGTTCCTGCGGCTCGGATGAGTATTCTTGTTTATATCGCTACGGCTATAAACACTTTCTTATTCCTATTAACAAAACATCCCCTTTTTCTTCGCTCTTCCGGAACCGGTACAGAAATGGGTGCTTTTTTTACGTTGTTTACCTTAGTTACTGGGGGGTTTCGGGGAAGACCTATGTGGGGCACCTTTTGGGTGTGGGATGCTCGTTTAACCTCTGTATTCATCTCGTTTCTGATTTACCTGGGTGCACTGCGTTTTCAAAAGCTTCCTGTCGAACCGGCTCCTATTTCAATCCGTGCTGGACCGATCGATATACCAATAATCAAGTCTTCAGTCAACTGGTGGAATACATTGCATCAACCTGGGAGCATTAGCCGATCTGGTACATCAATACATGTTCCTATGCCCATTCCAATCTTGTCTAACTTTGCTAACTTCCCCCTCTCAACCCGTATCTTGTTTGTTCTGGAAACACGTCTTCCTATTCTATCTTTTCCCGAATCTCCTTTAAGGGATGAAATAGAAGCTCGAGAAGGAATAGCAAAACCTAATTTACTTCCCAGCTCTGAACGCGATGTAATCAAACTTATGGTTGACGCCGTAGAGAATATAAAGCCCATATGCGAAGTGGAAAAAGTAGGAGTAGCAGGTACTATTTATGATGTCCCTGGGATTGTAGCCAGGGATCGTCAACGAACCTTAGCTATTCGTTGGATCCTTGAAGCAGCTTTCAAACGACGTATAAGCTACAGGATAAGCTTAGAGAAATGTTCATTTGCTGAGATTGGATGCTTACCGAAAGAGGGGAATTGCACGTAAGAAAAGGGAGAATCCTCATGGACTGGCTTCCACCAATCGAAGTTTCTCGCATTTCATATGGTGGTAAAGTGAGACCTCATAAAGAGCTCTATGATCCTCATTCAGTCAGATTATTCAGTAAGATATGGTTTGACCCTTTTCCTTTTTGTTTGAATCTTAATATAGCTATTCAGATTTAGTAGGGTGTACTCTTAGGAGATTTTTTGCAATAAACAAGTCTAATTCCCCCAGCATCTCAAGTGATTAGGCGGGAGCAGGATTCGAACCTGCAATCTTCAGGTCATGAGCCTGACGAGTTAACCAACTACTCTATCCCCGCTTCTTACCCTATCAGAAAGAAGGTTGTTATACCAATAGTTTTTACTCATTCCCAGCTGCATAGTGCCATCCTACCAGCGGCTCCGTCTCGCTGCCTTTCCTTTCCAGCTATCACTCTTTTAACCACCTTACGAAATTGACTTATTTCACATATTATATTGTACATGGGGAAGTCAAGAATGATAAATAGCGTAGATAAGAAAGGCGTCGTTAGCAGGATTAGGGCTTCCCATATCTTTCATTAAGAAAGAGCAGTACGAAGGTTGATTGAAGTGTGAGTTTTGCTATCCTTTTTCGACGAAGTTTAGATAACCATTTGGATGGATCAAGATGAATCCTCCAAAACATGGATAAGTTCGATCTCCTGGTTTTATCAGAATCAGATCTCCCGCTAGATTGAGCTTGTCAAGACAACTCAACAGATAGTCTACTTCAATACAGGATTGATTAGACTAAGTTGGGTAGTCGTCCTAGCTTTAGATTCCGTCCTGGCATTCTTCGATTTAGAATATGGGGTGAAAGGCAAAGTCTTTATTGGACTAGTTTTTATTGAAGGCATGGGTGTCCCAACCATCTTTATTGTCGACACTTGATGCGGGGGTTTAACTTCGAGTACGATCCAGCTCCATCAGTTGAAAGCGGGACAGAGTCCTTATCGCTTGCTAGGCTAGGGGGACGGTTCCTCATCATGAATTAGGTCGGGTTGTCTCCTTACTTAAGTCCTTCCTTTCGTGAAAAAGATTCTTTCCCATCCGAATGGCTAGCGACTTTAGGCGCACGTGGTGGATTGATCATCAAAGAGGTGGGCGAGTGATTATAAGCTTTCTGTCTTTTTACACTCCCATCACGCCCTGCTAGGTTGGTTTCAAAATAGAATGCTAACTGCCTTATTCAATTACCGGGGTGGAAATGTCTTAGATCTGAAGAGTCCACTTTCACCCTTTCGTTAACTATGGCATTCAGTCACGAGGGAGAGCCTATTTTTTTGTAGGCCCTATTTTGTAGGCATGGAACTCACTCGCTCTACTAGGCTTTGAAGTTTAGAGTTCTTCCTTAAAGTTATTCTAACAGTTGAAAGAATGGCACAGTCTGATAACAGTGATGGTATACTATCTCTTATTTAGACTGATAACTGTTCTGTTAGACTATAAAGGAAGAGTCGTAAGGTTGACGAAGTCCTTACCCCGACTTATCCTAGTGCTACTCCTACAACAACAGCTATCTACTAGCAAGACTACTTTAATAAGGAAAGTCATCCTAGCACTAGGATAAGTTAAGCATGTCTATCGGTCGATTTCCCTCATGCTGTAAATAGAACAAGATCTTCTTATTCATTCACGGTCTTACTTATAAATAAAAGTCGAGAAGCGCTCCAACCAAATAGTCAATTTCGATCTTTCTTCTGTTATTATATATCTCGCATTTAAATACTCCTTCCTCTTCTTGCCTGATACAGAGAAGAAGACTTCAAGCACAAGCATTGATCGACCTGTGGGATTTCACTAATGTCAATATGATGGATAAGAGGAACTTATCTATGAGCTAGAGGAGTGAGGCTAAGCTATATGCTACCCTATCTTATTAAACCTGAAATGAAAGATCTTGAGACTGGGCTGGAACAAAGGGATACTTATCTCTTTAAAGGTAGCCGGCTGCTACTAAACTAATAAGAATAGAACTCCTTTTTGAGGAAAGAAGACAGGTGGGAGTGAGCCGAGCGAGAGCAAAGCAAGTTCCAGTGGTGGGCTGGTCCCATTTTAGACATAGTAAGAAGAGTAGCAATGCTAGATTAAGAAGGGGTAAAGCCATCACTCTGCCCTAAGCATTGAGCTTACGCGAACCAAGCTGCGAAAAAGACTTTTTGGGTAGCCGTTCTTCCATGCCAAGCCAGCACATGGACCGGATTGGTATTCGAATAAGTTCATTTCCACTTTCTTGACTTGACATCAAGTAAGAAGAAGAAGATCAGATCGAATCGATTACTACTATCTATCGACTTGCTTGCTAAGACTTCCCAATTAGTCTAGTATGTCTCAGTGCTAGCAAGCAAAGCTGTCTATGAATTACTTTCTTTAACATAATAGATATCTTTCCTCTAATTCCTCAGAGCAGTCGGTCTGTGATCCTTTTCGGGGGTGTTTACACGCGCGAGGCTTTGCTGCTGCTGGAGTACTTCTATAGGGTTCTTAGGCGAAGATTCCTCTTCTTTGTTTTCTATCATAGTGTGCCATTCCTTCTTTCTTTACCTAGCCCAGCTGTATCCGATCTCTCTATGTAGTGGTCGGCCTTCTTCTTGGAATCCGGCTTAGGTCTCCTCGACTATGGTGAAAGACTGACCACGCTCAACATCAGAGCATATATCGAAGGATAGCATTCGCCACACCAACCCTCGGTCCAGCCTCATTTTCTTGGTACGCTCAGGTCACACTCTCTTTGTCTGCTCGGCTAGCTTGGTGGGCGGGAAAAGCTACATCCCTTTCTTATGGCGAAGTCAGGCATTTCCCTACTCATCATCTATATCTCAAACCATGCTACCATTCGTTCCGAGTCGCCAAGAGCTAGAACAGCTTCTTCTCCCTCGGGAAGTCAGATAGCAGGAATAGTAGATCCACTACGCTTTGCGCCTCGTATTCCTTCACACCTTCAATCTGTCATGACCCCAGAGGCATTCATTCTTCACGTTGCTGAGCTTGCCGGGTATTTACTTCTCCTTCATCCCTTACGCTACGGCCCCATGGTTCGGTTCCGCCCCCAAAGAAAAGAATTTCCCTGGTTGGTTTTTTTTTTCCTAGCGAGTGAATGCGGAATGATTGAACTTATAGCTTAAAAGGTTACGCACCCCTTCTCTTTCCTTTGCTTCTCTTGAGCCAGATGTGGGCTCGATCCCACTAGACTTAGTGTTCTTTATCTTTAAACTGGCATTTATTCAAAATTGAAGCGGCTTCTTTGCCTCAAAAAGAAGGAGAAAACGGCACTTGGGACTGCAGGTCTTTCTTGGACTTTGTCAATGATGATGATGGATCTAAAAGTGTCCTTAGTGACTCTCTTTTATCTAAACATCATCAGTGGTTTTTATACTTTTCTCTCTCCTCCTTCCCGCTCTGATCCAGCTACCCCCAAAAAATGGAATGTGGGATAATTGCTGCAATCCCTTCTCTTGAATAGCAACCCTTTCCTTTCAAAGATGAGGTTTCGCTTAACAATGTCTTGCTTTTCCTATCGAACAAGCTCTTATACTCGTTCCACTAAAGTGTAACTTATCGTTAATTTCCTGTTGGAGCTATGGGGTCTGCCTCTCTACGGCAATTCAGCGCTAAAGCCTAAGGCAGTTCAGTTGCTTTGAGATTAGCCCAAAATGATACGATTCTGGGATCTGATCAGTACTGCTTGCTTTCGGCCGGTATAAAGATTCTCGAAAGCGAGTGAGAGGTATGCAATCCCCGGCTTGAAGTAAAGTAAGCCAAGGAGCACTTCCTCCATCTTTTGAATTGAAGTTCCTTGTCTCAGCGTCCTCTTTCCTATTAGAGGGGGTCCCATTCCATTCCTTTGGCAAAAAGAAAAAAAAAAGCCCTACCTCAGACATTCAATCAATGGGTTTAGACAAAACATTTTATCCCTATTTTATTTTTTCATTTCTTCTCTATGTGGTCTGAGTAAGAATGAAGAAGAAGTTAATTCTGTACAGACTTGTTCTCGTCTGACGTTCTCCTTTACGCCGTCCTGGCGCTCTCCCCCTTTAATAAGAAGTGTGTAAAAAGGCTCACGTTTTTTGGCTTCCTATAAAGCAACCCTCCCCCCTAGGTTGTGGCAACTTTCTACTCCTCCTGAGCTGTCTTGCCGTATCTAAAATGGCTTCGAGCATCCGGCTTCACCACTGCTGCCTGCTCTCTCCTTCTTCGGCACTTCCCAGTCCACAACAGACCTGATCTTCTCTTGATCCATCTGAATCACACCCTTGCTGATCCAATGGCCAAGAAATAGCACTTTCGTCTGAGCACCGTTTCACGTACAGCTTCTTTTCCTGCTACGTACGAGACAGGAGACGATACTGGGCCGACACTGCTTAGACGAGAACAAAAAGGGGAGATGAAAACCCGTTCCCGATTGCCTTTGATTCTAATTGGAATGGGACCTCCTCGGAGACGCTTTGAATGATTAAAACGAGCTTTTCACTCGAAAAAGAAGGAGAGTTGAACTTGTTGCATGCATCCTCTACTATGAAAGCTTACCTGGAATACGGAATTTCTTCCTGATCATCCGCTTCAGCATAATTTCGTTTAAAGCATTTTTGAACTCGTTTAGGGAATTAATTGATCGAGTCCAATCAATGGGGTCTCAGGTAAGCCCCTTCGGGCCCTTTCTTTAATACAACTTTCTAGTGCGCTTTTCGGTGTCGGGTGTTATACGGCTTCCTGCCTCTGCTTGAGAATGGACTGATGGAAGGGCCTGTTCAAGGAAGTAGCTTAGGGGCGGAGAGGAGTAGGTTCAAAGTCGTAAAGGGGTGAATAAGGGGTAAGAAAAGCTAAGCGAGTTGGCTATTCATTTCGCTTTTTAGCAGACAGGTAAAGGGTAGCAAGGCAAGCAGGATCGAAGCTTTAGGGCAGCCAGAGAGGCAAGAGCTCTTTCTTCATTTCCGACTGTTCATTTTCTTTCCCGGGCTTAAGCCATCTCTGGATTCTCCCGGCAAAATCCACCAAGTCCAGTTCCTCTCAGTCTCTCGATTCCGCTTCTGCCAGCTCTCTATTCCGATGAAAGCTCAACCGGAACTGCAAAAGCTAGATTCAAGTCCTTTGGTTGCTATCCACCACCAGTGGGAAAGGCAGAAGAATGAATCCATTTTTGAAATCCAATGGCTTCTCGGGCGATCCCATTCCCATTTCCACCTATCGAAGGCCAAGTGAGGCCCTTCCACCGGATCCGTTCAAAGCTTTCCTCCGGGTCAAACGAAGACTGTCCTCTAGCTTCTGTTATGAGTGAATTGCCTATTCTATTGGATGCCCTGTGAAAGCCATCTGGTTTAGGGAGCTATACGGTCCATTAACGTTGCAAGATTGGCCTTCTTTATGTGCTCTAGTCGAATTAGCAAGCCTAGCAGAGTCCCCTCTAGCAGTAGCACTATAGTCCGTCCTTATTCGCAAGGAAGTATCCGCAAGTCAAAGGAAAGCGAAAGGTTTGCTCGACTGAGAGAGCGAGTGGTTAGCCGGTCCCTTTCAATAAAATCCTATTCCAAACAGGGATGTCGGTTCGGCATCATAGACCTCGGATTCTTTTCCGGACATGTGTCCTAGCTCAGAGAAACTGGCTTTCTCACCTTTGGAAGCAGCTCGTAGAATAGAACTGGCAGCTTTCTTGACTGACCCGCTGTCACATCTCGAATCGGTACAGCCATTCTCTTGGAAGACCTTCCTCACAGGACTCTCAGCATGCTACCAGTCCGATCTAGCTGCCCGGTAGACCAAATCCAGTAGATAGTGAGGCCTGTCACTGGTTGAGGAAAGAAGACGACAAGCTAGTTACCTTTCAGGCAGTTCGGGTTTCTTGTTATCTAACATTCTACGCTTTGGAAAGAGAAGAAGAGGAGTCGATGCTCATGTCCTAGTTAGGTTGCGGAGGGGCATTATTTGAGTTGTCTACTCTCGGGAAGTACGGTGTCAGAGTCCTACCCTTCCTTCAGTTCATGGGGTTAGGTCTAACTATCTTCTATGACGCCATTGGACGATCTCTCTTTTCGGTGCCAATGAAGAAGATGAGCTCGGTTGAGGAGAAGCCTGAGCGCCTCAAAGAGTTTAGGGGAGGTCTCAAAGTCCATCACGACCGACATGAGACGGTATGAGATGAGCATACCAAAGAGATGACGTAGCTACCCATACTTGCAATTCCTACTAATACTCTGACTGCCGAGGTTGAGTGGAGGTCGAAGACGGGACTCGCCAGCCTCCCTCAAACCCTAACCAGGGCATGGGTATATTCAGTGACCCATTACCTCAGCATGCCCTTTGGGAGGGCAAAACTCCTATGACCGACCCTCAACCATCCGGAATCAACTCGCAGGTCAATCAAGTAAACACCTCCTACCATGTTGTACCACCACCTCCGACCCTGCACCCAACTACTCCCACATCCGCCTCAACCCATCTGTACAGCATAGAGGAGCAGTTAGGAAGAACACCTGCTCACCATCTTAGAACTCCTTAAGACCTCTAAAGAGCATAGGGACTGATTTTGGCAAACCCTTAACCGCCTTTAGTCGAACTTTACAGTCTTGTTGGTCAGCTTACCCAATCAACCCTATTTCTGCTTGCCCGCCCAATAGATTCCAAGAGACAGTTGTGTGCCTAGTCCGGCCCGCTCCACCCGTCGAATTGATTTATGAATTCAAAAGACTTGCAATGGGCATTCGAGCGGAGTTACAAGGACAACCTCGTCTGCCTACTCGCGACCCAACATGATCGGGGCTCCAGGCGGCTTCTTTCACGGTCTGTTAGTTGGTCGCGGACCACCCACCGGATAGACTCTCAAAGCACATTGCGACCCCCGATTGGGAATCATAGGATCCATCCGTAGTATCTGCCTACCTCGTCGAGGGATCTCGGCTTCCTTACTTTCTAAGGATCCGCGTGGAACATGAAATTCGAATTCAAACGATGACGGGGAGTTTGGCATGATAGTTAGAGAAGGAAGTGGCGAGAAAACAAAGATGCATTGGTCTAGTTATGAATCAAAGTCTATTTATTAGATGTAATTATTCTTGTTATCGTTTGTGCCCCACCCTATACTAATATGGGGGTCACTGCACTCAATCTAAAGAGTAGAGGTTCCCTCCGGGGCCTTCGGGGGAGTTACACCTCTCTCATACCTTAAGTCTGACTGTAAACTACTTTTGAGAGAAAGACAGGAAGGAAATTGCGTATGATGACCGGTGAACCTTCACGTTTAGGGATCCCTCTCATTGATGAGGGGATTCGGGATTGCCTTGAAAAAAAAGCTCTCCTTTGAGGGGAAAATTGGCCTACTTGCCTCGGTCAGGACTTAAGCCATGCCTTTATTAAACAACGCCATCCCATCTCAGAACGAAAGTCTCATCCATTGGGTCTTAAAGGGGCGAAGCGTATTTACTCGCAAGGAAGATTGATAGCCCCATCGATAGCTATCTGTATAAGTATGCCGCGGTTGTCGATTTCTTTGACTCTGTCTCTTCCCAGGAACGATCAGATGCAAACAAAGAAGAAGGAACCCAAGGGGAAGAGTCATTCATGCTCTCTAGCCAGGGTATGGAGCGAATAGTAAGAGGTCTTAGCTGCTTATCCGGTTTTAGCGGAAGAGGAGCCATCTGCTCGTTCCCTATCGAGTGGATCAAATCCCAAGCCTTAAGAGCCCATTAACCCATGTTCTGTTCCGCTAGCCAGCTACGCTAAAAAGCTTGCCATCGACCCCTGTTGATAACCTCTCCTTGTAACTTTCCTATGTATGGTCTCTCCACTAAGCTTTGATCTACGCGCACTAGCTTCCTCGGCGACTAATGCCCTTCTGCTGGTCTTTCGTCCATTGCCTATGGTCTTTGGTAAGTAGTCTATAGTTCACTTTCGTCTATGGCCTGCCCCGCTCTCTTTTCATTTCTTTCTTTTGGGTATTACTAGCCTAGCCTTCGTCAATCACACTAAAGCAGAGCACCCAACTATGGCAAGGCCCCCTTAAGGCTTAGGTTAGTCAATCCGGCCCGAGACCAGATCGACTAAAGGCGTTGACAAAACCGCCGTAGGAATGGAGACCTTTCAATAGAGCGGAGGCGAACTGATCAACGAGAAAGAGGCCCTACTCACTACAAACGAATACACCACAAGATCGAACTGCACTCATGCCTCTCCCGCATCAAGTTGCCCTAGACAGATCATTGCCCACCTACGTAGTTCTTCTATCAATCATGTACGTAGGTAGGGTCCTCCATTCTGATTGGTATATCATGAAAAAAGAAAGCAAGCCATTTGCACCAGGCGCACTGCGCTTTCCCTTGCCTAGATGTTCGCCTTTCTAAGTCAAGTAATGGTGACCCGCCGAAGACTGGAGCCTCATAACATGTTGACGAAGACCCCCGAACTGAGGGTTCGATCAGTAGAGGGGACGACTTTCCCTCCCCGGAAGAAGAATAGCCCCGCTCTCTAGCCGCCCTTCCTTAACAAGTCCCGTTGATCATATAACTGGGAGGGAACGTGTCACATTAGAGGTGAACGATCAGAGATGTCCGATAATTACCACGATGAGGCTGGTCCCTCTTTAATTTTAGTAGACTAAGCTATGAATATGAATGAAGAAATGAATGAATGCCGGGCTCTTTCTTTCACTGCTAACCCCAATACAATAAGTTTCTTAATGCTGATCTTTTCTGTTTCGTCGAGCCCCGAGCTTGTGGTCCTCCTTTGAGTGTGGGTTCCATTGGATGAATCTCTCAAGTCAAGGTTCACGTACATAGCAGCAAGAATAGAATGGTGCAGCGCCTATTTATCGTTCTCGCTCGGGAGCCAAAACGAACACGCCTGCTACCTACTGTACTGGACCTTCGACCAGGCATTCTACCCTTGTCGAATCGGAACCAACCACCCCCTATGTGCCGATCGCTTGCGCTCGAACAGTTGAGCGGCCGCCGGCCAGCAACTTCCGTACCGTACACAGATATAGATTCATTATTCGTACCTGGTCCAACTTCACAACCCTTCGCGGGTTGGTCAGAAGTCAGTCTTGTTTGGTAATACTCTATTGGACAAAGCAAAGAAAAGAGAGTGCTCGACCGGAACAACGGCCAACAAAGACCGTAATTACATAGATAACTGCTCCTCCCTTTCTCCGTCTTTAAGGCTTTCAGGCGAACCGTATGGCGGCCGGAAAGAAAGACGACCTCACCTTCTCGTAGATGGTGCCTTCATTGTCTATCCAAAGGAGAGCAACTTGAGTATCCCCCGTTGACCTTCTTTTGTAGATAGAATCTTCAATGAGTGGAAACAAGCAACCTTACTAAACTAAGAAAGGTGCGCTTGTTGAGTAAGGCCGTTTTCTTGCAGGAGTGCTAACGCGCGCCCTTATTCTTCGCTTGCTCCGCAGTACGAGCCTCATACAGAGCTGCGCCCCTTTAATAGGATGAGGAGAAGAGGGGCCGCCCTCTTTTCTGCACCAATCTTTATATACTACTACTATATTTATATCTTTGGGGTGTATAGCTCAGTTGGTAGAGCATTGGGCTTTTAACCTAATGGTCGCAGGTTCAAGTCCTGCTATACCCAAACAAACCTACCTTACACAATACCTATTCATTAATAAGGATGCGTAGTAACGTTCAAAGATCACTCTTTGGCCTTTAGACTCGCTTCAGCGACTTCGCCCTTTAAGTGAGAAGGGGGTGAGGTAAGGAGTAGTATAAGAGTGGCTCGGTCATCAATAGGCCTCTCCTTATTTGATTCATTCTATAGGGCGGGGCTGCAGACCAACAATCCAGCAAAAGGGCTTAAAAGCTCCTTTATAAAACCTTCCCCTTTTCATAAGAATAAGGTAAGCATCAAAGCCCAGCAAACCCAACCTATACAAAGAGCTCTTTTCAGCCCCTACTCCTAACAAGTGAAAGTTGCTGGCACCCACCATACCTTGCTTGCTTCGGGGCCGATCTCTTGTATCGAAGCAAACATATATATATTATTTATTTATTGAGTTTGTTCCACCACAAATCGATTTCGCCGCATGGATTGGATAAAGTCCCCCGATCTCGACATCCAAGCACGAATCCCTTTTTCGCTCTTTCAAAAAGAGAAGAGCTTCGCCGGAAGAGAAGAGGACCGCTCGCTTCACTTGTGTATCCCTTTGGTATACAGGTTGGCGGTGTTTCTTTAATAGCACTAAATTCTACAGACATATTATGATTCCTGATTCCATTAATGTCAAAAAAATCTTTTTTTTATAAAAAAGTCGTTACTACTCATTTTTGTTGGTCTTGATAGGTCAGAGCATCCGGTCTGCTGGACCTTTCCTGGCTTGAAGAAATCCGTTCAACCTAAGATGGGGGTCAGCTCTCGGCTTCCCGCGCGCCAAATAAGGATGCAAGAACTGGAGCTCCTCTATCCACAACATCCATCTAAAAGGGATGCGTTTACCCGGGCGTTTCACCAAAAAGAAGCATTCCTCCAATCGGCTCCTTTGCCTCTCTTCTGCGGCAGCAGGCGAAACAAAAACAGGGTGGTTTCCGGGCTCCTTTACTAAGTCGAAGATCCCCAGAAGCAGAAGCCTTTTCGCTTCCAAATATGCTTAAAAAAAATCCATCTATCCCCCCACCCAATTCTCCCTCTCCAGACTCAAGCCATGATCCAGTTCCAGACAACATGCCTGAGGTAGGCCATTCTTCCTCTCGTCTCTCTCGTCCTTTTCAAGGCTTTGCTCAAGAATATTGGATAGATTTGGAGGAAACCTTAACTTCAGTCCAGTTGTGAAGATTAGGACTTTACTGGCTATTGCTGCATCAAAGAAGTGGTCCCTATACAAGCTAGATGTGAAAAATGCCTTACTACACGGAGAAAACATTGCATTAGTAGGATCCACCCCATGTGATCCGTCATTCAGTGCAATAAGAGGGCCCATAGCAATTAATGTTTAAATAAGATTCACTTCGTTCTGTACGGGATAAGGAGCGAAAAGCGCAGCATGGCAATCGGAGACAAGTCAAGTTCAGTAAGAAATTGGATAGATAGATTCGTGAGTAGTGTAATCATAAAAGCCCCCTACACTTTATATTACGCGGTGACAGAATTGGTAATCTACTCTTCATGGGTACCGGAGATCGTCTCCTCGGCTGTTAGGTTCAGTGTTCATCGTCACTTGAGTACAAGTACATGATGGTCGTCCTATGAGTGAGTGAATGCGCTTCAGTCTAAGGTAAAAATTGCTTGAGCTGATAAAGTTGGCTGATAAAGTTGTAAGGCTCCAAGCCTAGTAGGGTTTAAGCGGATGCCCCAAGGCTCTCTTCGTAATGGCTGGTGGCAACGCTAATGGATTGGACGACAGGTACGATAAGCTCAAGGATATAACCATTCTTGTCCCGAAGAAAAGCAGATGTTGATGACTCCGAGATAGATGACCGGATCGGCAACGGACGTTGACGAGCAAGATCCCTCTGCCATTGAGTGAATCGTAAGGCCTCAAAATAGTTGACCAGCAAAGGCCTCCCATTACTTGAACCGGCGAAAGGCCCCTCTTAGCAGGCTTTATATTAATTAGTATAGGCTTCAGATGTTATCAACGAATCGTCTCTTGCAGGAGTTGTGGAATAGAGTCTTTGTCCCGTGAGTGTGAGTGGCTTTTCTCTTTTGGTTGTGGATTGCGTGCAGCTTTACTTCTTTCTTTCTTCCACATAGGCTAGCTTCCTTGCTTGCATGCCTTGTGGCGAACTAGACTGAAAATTGTGTATATAAAGAAAGAGTCTTACCTTTTTTCAAAAAGAAGAGTCACGCTCTTTAAAAGCCCCTATTCGACGATGACTGAAGCCTATCTTCTTTAATAAGGGCTTTTTTCGGTATACCGCTCTCCGAAGAGAGCCTATGATATCTTTGGTCTTTTTCCCATGCTTTCTGTTGGTCAACAACCAAGCACATCTCACTATAGTTCTTCACTACTCCGTGCAGGAAAGACTCTCTTTCTGTCTGTATGGAGGGAATCCTTTTTTCTCAATCAATCACTATGTTTCCACTCAATTTTCATTACGAAGATGTATCACGTCAGGATCCGTTGCTCAAACTGAATCACGCCAACGTTATGGAAGTTCCTGGATCGTGTAAAATAAGAGTAGTACAAAAGGCACCCTATGATTTCATAATAAAAAATGGAAAATTGGCTATGGAGATTCCGCGCGGTCAGAAATTCATACAGACAAAAAGGGGTTCGACAGGAAAGTCGTTTCGATCCAATCCATTCTTGGGGTCAAAGAAAGACAAAGGATATGTCAGTGACCTAGCACGACAAAGCACTCTCCGAGGGCATGGAATGTCTAATTTTTCGGTCAGAATCTCGACAGTAATGTCTCTTTTAGATTCTCCGGTCGAAATACGGGAAAACTCCATTCAATTCTCGATGGAAACGGAGTTTTGCGAATTCTCCCCGGAACTGGAAGATCATTTCGAGATCTTCGAACATATTCGAGGGTTCAATGTGACTATTGTCACTTCGGCCAACACACAAGATGAGACTTTACCACCGTGGAGCGGCTTTTTGCAAAAAGATGAGGGAGAAACTCAGTAAGAGATGTCGGAGAAGCGAAATATACGAGATCACAAACGTAGATTGCTCGCGGCTAAATATGAATTGAGACGAAAGCTTTATAAAGCCTTTTGTAAAGATTCCGATCTTCCTAGTGATATGCGGGACAAACTTCGTTATAAGTTGTCCAAGTTGCCAAGAAAGAGTTCCTTTGCACGAGTAAGAAACCGATGTATTTCCACGGGTCGCCCTCGTTCCGTATATGAGTTCTTTCGAATTTCTCGTATCGTTTTTCGTGGATTAGCATCTCGAGGTCCTTTGATGGGCATAAAGAAATCGTCTTGGTAGCAACCGCCAAACCAATAGAACAAGGGTTAGCTCTGCAGCTGGTCCACAAGCAAGGTAAGTAGGTCCATTACCGGCCGGCTCCGGACCGAAAAGACCTAACGGAGTAATCCCTTATCTCGG